TTTTTGCCCCAAGGATGAATCCTAGAATTCCGTCTGTTTTCTGGATTTGGAAAAGCGCAGATTTTCAAGAACGGGAATCTTATGATATGTTGGGAATCTCTTATGATAATCATCCACGCCTGAAACGTATTTTGATGCCTGAAAGTTGGATAGGGTGGCCTTTACGTAAGGATTATATTACCCCGAATTTCTATGAAATCCAAGATGCTCATTGAATAGACTAATCTTCACTTCTACGATTCCAGATATTCAAGGAATATTTTTACATTTTTACATTCTGTTGTTCTAGATCAAACAGAGTCATTGGACTCCCATTCGTATTATGGATGTGCGAAATGAAAAAAAAAAATAGGGCTTTGTTGATATTCCCCAATTTTGAATAGATTTATTGTGGATGATCCGGGCCAATAAAAGAAACCAAAAGGGTTCTGCACTGCAGCATGAACTTTGTACCGCGCACATTGCTTATATGGGCTCTAGAGGGTTGCTTGCGTAAGGGGGGGTGAAGAAATAGAATATGAAATAAAAAAGAAAAGGGATTGGATTCCTTTTTTTGTACTGTATCTGAAATGAATCTTGTCTATTCTCACGGTTCTACCCCTCTAGACTTTTTGAATTTTCAAGCAACTAAAAAACGGAACTTTTCGGGTATTCATAATTCATATATATATATATTAACATTTTTTTTGCCGAGAAGAGGTACCATATGAACCATAATCTATTCTTTTCTTTAACTATATATATATGCTTATGCTCTTTATTTTATTCACCTAAAAAAATGTGGGGCAGATCTCTAAACACCCAAAAGGACATATTTTTAGATACACAAAGGATAAGTATGTATCATGATCTAGCTAGTAACGAATATGTATACTGATCCGGATCGATTAATTTCTATTCAGTATCCATTATTAACCACATGCCAGGAACCAGATTTGAACTGGTGACACGAGGATTTTCAGTCCTCTGCTCTACCAACTGAGCTATCCCGACTTTTCCCGACGCATCATCTCCATACTATGAGGGCTTGTTGGGTCTATTTCAGTCAATTAAATAGACTCAAAAAAGTATTACAAAGTTTTACCCAGGCCCTGGAATTTCTTGGTCTTGGATTTTCAAAAAGAATACTTTACTTTATAAGTTTCTAAGACTAAGATAAGTCTAAGTTTAAATAAGTATAAGTTTAACTAAAAATAATTATATGGACTGTGAATGATTCAAATGGGGATTCCTTTCTCATAGATGTTGATTTGCACATCTATTGTATATAGTATATAAAAAACACTTGTGTTGTGATAAAAGAGAAACCTGTCTCCCACCCCAAGATCTAATCCATTTGTGAAAGAGTAAAATGTTTGAGAAACATAACTAATGTGGAACCGCTGAAAAAAGGATTCAAAAAAAGAAATAGTTAGGGGGTAAAGCGAACTTTTTATTGGGGATAGAGGGACTTGAACCCTCACGATTTAAAAAGTCGACGGATTTTCCTCTTACTATAAATTTCATTTTTGTCGGTATTGATATTGACATGTATAATGGGACTCTATCTTTATTCTCGTCCAATTAGTTAGTTCTTTAAAAGATCTATCAGACTGTGGAGTGACAGATTTGATCAGTGAATATTCGATTCTTCCTTAAACTTAGAATCGATTCACAAGAATTATTTTGCATATAACATATATTAATATTTGATATTTTATTGCGTATATATACGTATATGGGTTCATCCTTTCTGGAGTTTAAATAGAAGGATTCCTCGATCAACGCAGTCAACTCTATTCGTTAGAATAGCTTCCATTGAGTCTCTGCACCTATCCTTTTTTATTCTTGCTTTCTGAACCCTTTATTTGATTTTGATTTGTTTTCTAAAAACAGGATTTGGCTCAGGATTGCCCATTTTTAATTCCAGGGTTTCTCTGAATTTGAAAGTTATCACTTAGTATGTTTCCATACTAAGGCTCAATCCAATCAAGTCCGTAGCGTCTACCAATTTCGCCATATCCCCTCTTTTTTGTTTTGAGACTAGGATCTCGTTGGGATACCGTCCCTTTCTTTATGTTCATGTTCATTTATTCTGGAACCGTTTACGTTGAATTCTTTAGAGATGCAAGATATGCATTTCTATATAGAAAAAGTGTCTCTGTCTCTTCCTATTTGTTTGATTTCTTGTCTATTATCTTTCAGATATCGGAGGACCTGTATTTGTATTTAGTCCAATCAAAAATGATTCTATCATTGATGTATCCGCAATTCAATATGGATGGATATATACCACATATATATGCGTCTCTTACTCTCATTTTTTACCTCGATATTTGAAATACTCAAACGGTCGATTCTTTTTTCGCCTTATCCCCCACCTTTTTGAATGAACACAGAGGAATGTCTCATTATTATTATAATTATATATATAATCTGGATTGTATCCTTATCCTTACTTAATCTTTATCCTTATCTTTTCCTTAGGGTCGCCCTTGTATATTGTATAATAGAATTAGAA